GACAAGTCCAAGGCAATAAGTATATATTTTTGATTTCTAATATTAAACAAAAGGATTCGCAAACAAAAGGGCTAATGCTACAACCAGTCCATAAATTGTTAAAGCTTCCATAAAAGCTAGACTAAGCAATAGAGTACCTCGTATTTTGCCCTCCGCCTCAGGCTGTCTCGCGATACCCTCTACAGCTTGACCCGCGGCAGTCCCTTGACCAACCCCCGGTCCAATAGAAGCAAGTCCTACAGCCAACCCAGCAGCAATAACAGAAGCGGCAGAAATTAGTGGATTCATGATAAGTTCCTCGTACCAAAAAAAGAAATAGTTAATGATACAACCACCCAACGAATTATGACTTAATTGTTACGTCGTATCCAATAGAAGGAACTAAGAACTTCTAGTTGACATAATAGTATTAGCGAATCATCAGAACTACTTCGATATCTCCCTTTTAGTTTCTATCGGAAGAGTCCTATGGAATCCATACAACTTCCGCACTTCGGTTTATTGGTTCCAAACTGGTATTTGAATTCTTACATCTTTTTTGTAATTTAATCGGTTTTTTCATTCAATTCACAGTAACAAGTAAATAGAAAGTAAAGGACTTCTATTGTATTGCTGAAAATGAGAGGAGTAGGTCAAAGGAATCTATCTTCAATTCATATATACCCAGTCAATATCTAATATCACATATACATGTCTTTCTTCCATAACGTAAACCAACTCTTTATTTTCAATTCAATAGGATAGGATTTGAGAATCAATTCTCAAAATATTTCCAAGAGTTTACTTTTTTTAGCTATTCAAATTCCATATAACTACCTCACTCGAACCAACCCTTTTCCCTTTTGTTTATCATTATTTCAACGGATCTAATCTAACTACACAAATTGATTAATCCAAATCATCTCATACAAATTCATTATTATATTGATTTACGTTCATACAACGGGAATCGTTCGCTCTTTTCTCCTTTTTTTTGAATCACATGCCATAGAATAATGGGGTATAAATAGAATAGTCTTTGAGGGGGGTATGCTAGTAAGTGGACGTAAGATAACTTTAGGAAAAAGATCATTTTTTTCTCTTTCCCTTTTTTTGCAACTCTCTAATATCCTACTATCTAATATTGTACTTTTTTAGGTTTTGCTATTTCTTTCTATCGTATATGGCGTAGTTGTATATTCCTAAAGTAAATTATCCTGAACCAAATGCCTGTTGTTATTTATTGTTTTGAAAAAAAACAAGAAGACTATTTCAATGATGGCCTTCCATGGATTCACCTATATAAGCCGCGGCTAGGGTTGCAAAAATAAGAGCTTGAATACCACTTGTAAATAATCCAAGGAACATAACAGGTATAGGAACCACCAAAGGGACTAAAGAAACAAGAACAACAACGACTAATTCATCAGCTAAGATATTCCCGAAAAGTCGAAAACTAAGCGATAAAGGTTTTGTGAAATCTTCTAAGATGTTAATCGGTAAAAGGATTGGGGTTGGTTGGATATACTTCCCGAAATACCCGAATCCTTTTTTTGTAAGACCCGCATAGAAATATGCCACTGACGTGAGTAAAGCCAAAGCAACGGTAGTATTTATATCATTCGTGGGTGCAGCTAACTCTCCATGAGGTAAGTGTATAACTTTCCAAGGTAAAAGAGCTCCTGACCAATTAGAAACAAAAATAAATAGAAACATAGTTCCAATAAAAGGAACCCACGGACCATATTCTTCTCCAATTTGAGTTTTACTAACATCTCGAATAAATTCAAGAACATATTCGAAGAAATTTTGACTCCCACTCGGAATAGTTTGTGGGTTGCGAACAGCTATAATAGCCGAACCTAATAAGATAGCAATTACAACCCAAGAAGTCATAAGTACTTGGCCGTGGACTTGGAAACTACCTATTTGCCAATAGAAATGTTGGCCTACTTCCACACCCGATACGTCGTACAAGCCTTTTTGTGTTAGTGTGTTTACTAGAAAATTCATATTACCCCCTAAAAAAAAATTGACCTTGAATTTTTTTGATTCAACCATCTCTTTGCCTATTTGAATCTGATATTTTGAATACCAACTAGGATTACTATTCTAAGATTACTATTTTGAATACTAACTAATCACATAATATCCCGGTTACTCTTATTTAGTTTGTTTTTAAAAATTCAGAAATAGCAATAGTAATCGACTTAAAAATATATGGGAGTTGCGAAGTAAGTTATTTATCATATTCTGAATCAAGGATTTCTTATATAGCTAAAATGCCCTTCACAAATTGCGAATACTAATTTGTTAAGAATTAATCGGATTGAAGATATAGCATCATCATTTGCTGGAATCGAGATATCTGCTAGATTGGGGTCACAATTTGTATCGATTAAACAAATTGTTGGAATTCCTAAAGCAATACATTCTCGTAGAGCTGTATATTCTTCGTGCTGATCGACGATGATTACAATATCGGGTAAACCTGTCATATATTTAATCCCGCCCAGATATGTTTGCAAACGAGATAATTGTCTTTTGAACACGGCTGCATCTCTTTTTGGAAGACGGCTAAGCCTCCCTGTTTTTTGTTCCATTCTCAAGTCCCTGAACGTATGAAGTCTCGTTTCTGTAGTAGACCAATTGGTTAACATACCGCCGAGCCATTTTTTATTAACATAATGACACCGAGCTCGTATTGCAGCCCAGGCTACTGAATCAGCTGCTTTATTTTTAGTACCAACAATTAAGAATTGTTTTCCCCTACTTGCTGCCTCAAAAACCAAATCACAAGCTTCTGATAAAAAACGAGCAGTTCGAGTTAGATTTGTAATATGAATACCTTTACGCTTTGCGGAGATATAAGGTCCCATTTTAGGATTCCATTTCCGAGTACCATGACCAAAATGAACCCCTGCTCCCATCATCTGTTCTAAATCGATGTTCCAATACCTTCTTGTCATTTCTCCACACACCCCCTTTTTTTTTTAAGAGACGAGGAACCCTGAACTCAAATAAAAGATTGTTCCGATGGAACCTTCTGCTCTACCCTATAAATCTGCTCTACCCTATAAATTGGACGTAGAGCCATGACCCAGGTAATTAAATTCTATTCTTTTCTAGACATTTCTCTTTTTTTTTTTTATTAAATAAAACGAATGCACCAAATCAAAGAAAGTAGTGAAAGGGATGAATTCCTTCTTAGCAATCATGAAATCCGATAAATGATTGTTCTGGTATATCGTGGAAATCCTTTGAATTAAAAGGGGGATAATCAAAGAATTTTCTGTAGTAAAATAAAATGTCTCTCGTTTCTCCATCAAATCGATTCTTTTTTTTTGTTTCCAAAGGAATCTTGTTATATTGTTTTGAAGGATGTACGAATCCTTTGAATCCGGTCCCGACAGGTATAATTCCCCCCAAAACAACGTTCTCTTTCAAACCTTTCAACCAATCGATACGCCCCCGTAGAGCTGCTTTTGCTAAAACTCGAGCAGTTTCTTGAAAACTCGCTTCTGATATGAAGCTTTGAGTATTGAGAGATGCTCTTGTTATTCCCAATAAGATGGTTCGGTAACAAATTGTTTCTTCTAAAGCTCGTCCCATTCGTTCGGCTCGCAACAATCCAATTAGTTCTCCGGGTGAAAAAACGTTAGACATTCCGTCTTCTGAAACCAAGACTTTTGATGTTATTTGACGTACAACAATCTCTACATGCCTATTATGAATCTGCACCCCTTGGGATCGATAAACCTTTTGGATCTTATTAACCAAAGAGATACGACTTTGCACTATAGTTAGCTCAGCACCAACCAAGAATCCCCAAGGAATACCAAGAATTCTTGTTATACATTCGTTCCAATCCTCAATCCTCTTTTCGAGATTTATTGATATTGAATCAATCGAACGCACTTCTAACACCTGTTCCACTTGTGGAAGACCCTGCGTTATATCACCGGATCTCGATTTTTCATATATAAATGTAACTAATGTGTCTCCTTCGTAAAAAATTTCCCCATAATGGCCATGAACAGTTGCTCCTGGGGTAGCCAAAAAAGACTTAGCTGATCGAATTATTACAGAATCACCTTGAACAAATATAACTTGACCGGATTTTAGGTGCGGTCTGTTTTTGTCTATACACGCATTTTGGCAAATAAACTGTCCAAGACTTATTATTGGAGAGGTCTCTTCGCAACAACTGTGACGGATAAAATACCAATTCAAATGGAATGGATTGAAAATAATGTTACTGCCTAGATCTGTAGTATAAATTCTACCGTTTTCATCCATTGAATAATATTCAATTGCTTGAAAAGTCTGTTTTAAATTGTCAAGTTGGAAATAGTTTATTAACAAGATCTGATTATGAGTTTTTAAATGGTAAAATAAATAAAAATTATCAATTGAAGGAGACGATCCTAAAGGTCCGAATGACTCCCGAATTTCAATTAGTAAATCTTTTTGAATGAATTCTTTTATTACATTATGATAGTTTACTCTGTTGAATGGGCCCATTCGAGAACACTTGGATGATAACAAAATTATCAATGATTGGAATTGCTTATTTCTATTCAACAAGGTATGAATAGTTCCTTGATTTGGTGGGTTAAGGAATTGTTGAATCCTTACCTTGGAATAAATGGAATAAAATGGATTGCTATGGGTGCAATCTGATCCATTATCCGAGAACAATCCTGAAACTGCGGAATCATTTCTTTTTCCGATATAAGAAATAGGAGATTTTGCCAAATTTATTCTTAAGAAATACCGAATCAAATCGTTTGTTCTTATTTCAACAAAAGAAGCATGGGCTTCTTCGTTAGAAGAGTTTTTTTTATCTTGTTCCCAATTCAATACTAAACAAGTCCGAACTAATTGAATACTTGTATCCGAAATTCCTCTATTTGAGTTGACCTTTCCAGAAAGGATATAATTGACAACTCGAAGTTGCACATTATCGCTTTCCTGCAAGATATCAGTAGGGAAAATTGCTGCTAAATTGAGGCCATCCGTTATGTCATATGTAACAACAGGTCGAACCAAAACAAAATACTTTTTTTTGCTAGGTGTAATCCGTTGGACATAGATCCAATTTGTAAATTTTTTTGATTCCTTAGAATTTACCTTTCCCCTTCCTGGTGGGATCAAAACGCCGCTATACCGGGATATTTTATCGGTATCCACAGGAAAATGGATATCTCCAGAAACTATTTTGAGTTCAATTCTGTTTTTTTTTCTCTCCACCCGTACCAACCCACCTACTCGGCTTCTTTTATTTAAGCTGATTTGTGTATCTACTCCAACGATACTATTGTTACGTACCATTATGAAAGAAGATCCGGATAAGATATGCACTTCCTCAGGAATTAAAAAAAATAGATCTACTTTCATCTGGATTTGGTGTTTTGACATAAATTCCTTGACTCCTCGATACTCAATCAAATCTTCCCTTTTTTTTAGGATTGAATGCATTTCAATATTCCCATATCCATATTTAGTAATCTCCGAACGCTTTCTTCTATATCTAGGATCATCGAAATAAGAAAGAATACTATTTTTATGGAAAATACCATTTAGGGGGATTTCAGGCGAGATACCCGAAGGGGGCGTTAGTCTGGTCTCGCTCCTTTGAATTGATTGGAGTAAAATGATAAATCCATTTCGGCGACTCTTTGACAATAAATCGGAATTCTCGTGCAGAATGGCCGGATATATTAGATTACAATAAAAATCCGAACTAAATAAGTGGTGTCTCGGCGGGTGTTTAGTTACAGAGAGGTTAGAAGTATACCTTCGCTTGACAGAACCAGAACGAGAATGCACGTTCAATTGATCTTGATCCTTGTGAAGCGAAAGGGAGACTGGACTGGATCTGTACGGACCCCCTAATAATATCCATAAATGACTTGTTTTTGGTAATAGACGCACATTCCCATATGTAAATTCAGATGCATGATACACATCGGTACTCCAGTGCATTTCTCCGTCTGAATCCGAATAACTATGTTTTCGAACCTTCTCTTTAAAATTAAAGGTAGGTGTTCCTGCGCGAATCTCAGCAATCACCTGTTCGGATTCTACATATTGATCATTTTGAACTAAAAGAAAACTTTTTCGCGGAATATTGACATTATGAATAAGATCTTCACTCTCAATGATTACATACAAGTCTATAGAACATAGAAAGGCAGGATGCCCGTGACGGGTACGTGTCGGATGAACCAAATCCTCATTGAATTTAATTTTTCCATTATAAGGCGCTCTCACATGTTCTGCAGTACCCCCCGCGAATACGCCGCCGGTATGAAAAGTTCTTAATGTTAATTGAGTACCTGGTTCTCCAATCGATTGACCCGCAATAATACCTACAGCTTCTCCCAATTCAACCAGGTCGCCATGAGTAGGACTCCGTCCATAGCATAATCGACAGATCCAAGATGTACTCCTACAGGTAAAGGGGGCTCGAATAAATATTGGTTGTGCTCGAAAGGTTATGAATCTATTTACAAGCCCAATCCCAATATCTTGATTTCTAGTAGCAATACATCGTGGACCCATATATACATCATCTGCTAATACACAACCAATTAATGATTGAATAAGAATCCTTTCTGACATCATCCCATTCCGAGGACTCACAGAAATACCACGGCTGGTGCCACAATCTACTCGTCGTACAACAATGTGTTGTACTACTTCAACAAGTCTACGCGTAAGATATCCAGCATCTGATGTTCGTACAGCGGTATCTACAACCCCTTTACGGGCTCCGTAGCAAGAAATGATATATTCTGTTAAAGAGAGCCCTTCTCGTAAATTGCTTTGAATGGGTAAATCAATCATTTGTCCTTGAGGATCCGACATTAACCCTCTCATACCTACTAATTGATGTACCTGAGATACATTTCCTCTGGCTCCTGAAAAAGACATAATATGAACTGGATTACAAGGGTCGGTCATAGTAAAGTTCGAATTCATTTCTTGTCGCAAATATTCACTTGTAGCATACCATATTTCGATGGATTGGCGTAATTTTTCTACCGCGTGTACATTCCCATAATGGTGGTGTTTTTCTAAAATAAAACTTTGTTGTTCAGCATCTTGAACTAGCCATCTCTTCGAGGGTATTGTTAAAAGATCATCAATTCCTAATGAAATGGATGTAGCGGTAGCTTGTTGGAAACCCAGCCTTTTTACTTGATCCAGTATGTGGGATGTATATCCCATTCCGAAGTGATCTATTAATCGACCAATAAGCCGTTTCATGGCAGTTCCGTCTATCGATTTATTATGAAAGACCAAATTGGCCCGTTCTACCATAAGTACCTCCATATTATGCTGAGTAGGATTCGACAATAGATTTGAGATTTGGGTCGGTGATTGGAAAACTTCCCTTTCTTGATCTTGATTCGCATAGAATTTTCGGAACTATAATCCTAACTGAACCGGAGAGGCCTGAATTCGCACTGGTATTATACAATTAACTTTGCTAGTTAGGTAGTACCATAGGAA